CATTTGACTCCGTACTACTGAAAGATTTAACCGCACGTTTAAAAAATATCCCAAAAAGTGAAATGAATGCTCGAAGAATTGGTTTATATGGATCGTTCCTGGTTGAGACCAAACATCAAAATGACATTGCCATAAATGGATAAGATAGTATTTCCATTTATTCATCAAAAGGGGCACATTCTTTGAAACCAGAATGGATTTTCCTCGATATCTAACATAATGAATGAAAGGATCCTTGAAGAATGATAAGGTAGATGAAAAATCCTTAGCAAAGACTTCTACAAGATGTTCTATTTTTGCATAGAAATAGATTCGCTCAAAAAGAATGCTAAAAGATATTAATCGTAAATGAGAACATTTGTTATGTAGAAAAAGGAAGATAGATTCGTATTCACATACATAAAAATTATATAGGAACAAGAAAAATCTTGGATTACTTTTTGAAAAAGTAGAAATCGATTTTTTTGGAGTAAAAAAAGTATTCCAATTACAATACTCATAAAGAAAGAACCTTAATAAATGAAAGAAAGGGGCATCTTTCACCCAGTATCGAAGGGTTTGAACCAAGATTTCCAGATAGATAGGATAGGGTATTCGTACATCTGACACATAATTTAAATATGTAAATTTATCCTCGAAAAACGGAAAAATTGAATGAATTGATCGCAAATTATTATAAGATTTTACGATTTCTGCCTCCTCTAAGGAAGAACTTAATTGTAGGGAAAATGGAATTTCCACGACGACGGCAAAAACCTCTGATATTTTTTGAGAATACAAATTCTTCTTATACCCAAATTGATTTTTGTTAGAATCATTAGCAGAAATAATAAAATGATTCTGTTGATACATTCGAGTAATTAAACGTTTTACAATTAGTAAACTAGATTTATTGTCATAACCTACATTTTCCACCAAAATTGATCTATTTATATTTAAATCATGACCATAAACGAGTCCATAAATATACTCCCGAAATATAAGTGGGTATAGGAAGTCCTGTTGGCGAGATCTATCTAGTTCTAAATATACTTGATATTCTTCCATTTTTGAAATTCGATTTGGTCAAAGGATCAGGGATTCATTGGATTATCAAATGATACATAGTGCGATACAGTCAAAACAGAGTATTCTATATTCGAATTAGAATCAAAAATGAATAGGAATAGATACCTAGAAAACAAGTAAAACCCATCAACGGACTCTCTCTCCTCGCTTTTTCCATCTAATTGTTCTAGGATAACAAGCTAGTTAGAAATCCTTTATTTTCTCAGCCCAATCGCTCTTTTGATTTTGGAAAAAAAAAGAATATCTTTATCAATATACTATTTCTTCTACACATTTATCGCCACCTCATAATGGAGAATAGCTAATAGTTAGGACTCATAACAAAACTCAATAATCCATTCGTGGGAAAAGCTTTTCCCCCATCAAGCACTAATCTATTTTTAACATACAATTAGATGGGGGAATCATTCAAATTCAAAATGAAAGCTCGTTGCTTTTTGTTTCCCTATAATTGGAGCCGCCAAGCTCTATCCCTTTATTAATTCAACCCAACTGAATTTTTTTTGTTTCGAGCCAAGAATTCAAAGAAAAATTTTGGCCGGATCCAATAAAAATGAAATATTTTTTGAATTCACCATTGATACGACATGCTGCTTTTTCCATTCATTCCTTTCTGGATCAGTCGTGGTCTTACAAACTCTACCGATGGTATGGACGAACCAATTGCTTCATAGAAATGTGTAAAAAATGGAATCGCGCTTAAAAGCCGAGTACTCTACCATTGAGTTAGCAACCCTACTAAAATTAATAAGAAAATAGGATGTGTAGATCCAATCGCAATAAAAAGAAAAAAAAAAGATTGAATTGTCTAATAAAATATGACATTCAAATATCAAAATAGAAAGAAAAAAAAATTCAAAATGCCGAAGGCGAATCGATTCTGAACATACAAATGAACAGATCAGATGAAAATACAAGAAATTTTCTCAAATAAAAAAGAAAATCCAAAATTATAGACCACCTCTTTGTTTACTATGTTATACATTATTGTTATACATTATTTTATACATTTTTATTTTTATTATTTCTATTTTTTTTTTTTCTATTTACCTTTGAATCAAAAAAGAACTTCTTGTTTGTATCACAGAAAATCCAACGAACCCACTATTTGATGAAGTAAAAAAAAAGCCTATGGAACGGTAACGTGAATAAATGGATCGATTTATTCATGATCGGATTATATTTGTTTGATACACTGTTGTCAATATTAGTGTTGAAAAAAGAATACAATCAAGAAAACAAACGAACGAATTCAAATTAGAAAATGAAATCTTAATATTCTATTTCTAATTATATTATTATTTCTATTATTATTATATTATTACTTAATTTTATTTTCTATTTAATTATTATGTAATTTAATTATTATGTTATAATTGGTATAATTATGAATTTTAAATAGAAATTCAATTCTAAACTAAAAAATTATAGA